ACCTATGTCCTATCCATTAGACAATGGACGCGTTTCATTTCGATTTGTTTGTATTTTTACTTCTCTATCTCTTATTCGGGAAAAAAGAAATAGAATAGGATTTTTTGTGATAGAATCAGGATAAGTGTCTATTCAATGATGTATTATTCATTCTATTATTCTATTTCTATATTTATTTACTTTTATATTATAATATAAATAAAATTATTACTTTTATATTATAATATAAATAAAAGTAAATAAAATATAGAAAAAAACGAAAAGGCGGGTAGCGGGAATCGAACCCGCATCGGTAGCTTGGAAGGCTAGGGGATATAGTCGACGTTAACTCAGGATTTTTAACGTCTCTAATTCAAAACCGAACATGAAACTTTTGTTTCATTCGGCTCCTTTATGGAAGATGGAGAAAGTCCATGATCTAAGCTGGGAACGAAAAAAAAAAGCAACAAAATTTGATCCATAACATCTATGTCAGCTTTTCGATCTTGAATGTATTCAAGACGGCTCGCTTTATAGATGATCCCTCTATAAGAGGAAGATTAGAAAAATCTTTCTAGTTAGTTCGTTCTCTATTTCTAGTGGCGAGAATCCTGAGGAAAGGTCTTCTTTTCTACCGAGCTAACGAATATGTTGATGTCTATAGTAAACCAAAGACACCATTTTATAGCTATTTTGCTTCTAGTTTCCCTCGATAAATAAAAAATAGAAGATTTAGTTACGATTAAATTTTTTTTTACTTTCCTTATCCATGGATCCTTTACTCATTCAATTGGAAGTATTGATCCAATTCAAAAAAGATTCTGTTTCGTAATTTAATAATCCAAATTTCAATTTGGATAAAAATCACGAGAATGTGGATTTGTCCTCGAATTTGTCATTGCGAGGTAAAGGGTTAAATCCTTTTTAAGAAATAAAGTTTTTGTTCGGAATACAAAGAAAACCGAAGGACCCCTTAACTATTAGGGTATTCATATAACGAATCTCACTTTTACCACTAAACTATACCCGCTACAATGTCATTATTGTATAGAAATGGGCTTTTGTCGAACAACACATTATTCTAAGGGTATCCGTAAAAATCATGAAACTTAGAGTGTTGCTGCCTTTTGTCAGGTGATTCTCATTATTAATATTTATTATATGGTCGATCTTTTTTTGCTGGAGAGGTTTGGACCGCGTAGGGTTCGAAAAACTAACTTCAGTTATAACCTAACAATACCTGATCTAAGAATCCCCAATTAAAAAAAGGAACTCCCTTTTTTCACGTAAAGCATTTATCAAACAAAATTTCGGCTAGTATCTTAACAAATTGGCTGTATCTAGTAAAAAAATGAATAGTCCCATTTAGGCTAAAGTCTTTTGAAAAGAAAAAGGCCCGGCTAGGTACTAACCCGGCCAGGCCGTGGGAATCACAAAGCCCTTACTCTTACTTTATCAAAAAAAGGGGTGGGATTTCGGTTAAACGTTCTTTATATCTTTATATTTAGATCTATATAATAAAGGAAAAATGACAAAGAAAAAATCTTTTCAATTCTTACCTTAGACTTGTTAAGTAATGTAACATAGTACTTATTCTTTTTCAATTGGAGAGATGGCTGAGTGGACTAAAGCGTCGGATTGCTAATCCGTTGTACGAGTGATTCGTACCGAGGGTTCGAATCCCTCTCTTTCCGTTTCCGTTGAATTTAGCTTTTCATTTTCGTTAATATTTAATATAATATTTTAATAATATTTATATTTTAATAATATTTATATTTAAAGGAGTAAAGCGAAAAAAATTCTAAGAAAATAATAAAGTAAAAGAAAGGAAAAAGTCTTCTCCTATTTTTTATTCTTCTCGTCCAGGATTACGTCCTGGATCATTAGATAGGAATCCGAAGATGAAGAGAGAAACAAAGAATATAACTACTGTGTAAACGAAGAGTTTGAGAGTAAGCATTACAGAATCTCCAATATCATTTTTTTTGTAAAAAGAGAATAGATTCGCCGTTTTTATACCACATATCCTAACTTTTTTGATACTAAGAAATGAAGCTGTTTAAAAAAGCTGAATTTTTAAAAATTCAATTCTAATATTTTGGAAGAAGACTTTTTCATTATCAAAAGTTTCTTTGATCTCCAAAACAAAATTAGAGTAAATTGTTGGATAACCCACTAGAAAGGAGGTGATCCAGATTTTGCGCAACTTTTTCTGCACCAAGAGATCAGCCCTATCGGATTGTATCAATTATTCTAATTTTTTTATTGAAGAAAACATGAAGTTTTCTAGGATAGTTTTTTTTCTCGAACAGGATAAAATATCTCAGCGAAAGCTTACAGCAGCTTGCCAAACAAAGGCTAAGAGAAAAAATAGTAGAGGTATAACTGGCATAAGATCGACAATTGGATTTAAAAAGGCGTAGGCCTCAGGTAATTTGGCAAATAAAAAATGAATCGAATAAAGGTCAGAATTAAGACAGATACCGCTCAAACTGAAGATATTAAGCATAACATTTATTGTTCTTGGAGATAATTGCTTTTTGATTGAGTTATTGATATAAGGGAAAGTGAAGAAAGTAAAATCGACTCAAAACCCTTCTTTTTAGTTGAACTTCCCCAACCAAAAATCCTTCTATTTTAAATTTAAAATAGAAGAAATTCTAATTTCATAGAATAGCTTATATCTTAATTAAATTTGATGCAATGATCAATCCATTTTTATATAATTCTATATCGCTGCCTTAAATTCTATATCGCTGCCTGTTCAAAATTCTTAGAAATTTTGGATGGAATTGACGAACAACTACTACGAACAGTAGTGTTTATTAGTGAAGAATAGAAATGGGGCGTGGCCAAGTGGTAAGGCAACGGGTTTTGGTCCCGCTATCCGGAGGTTCGAATCCTTCCGTCCCAGAGGATATTGATTATATGAAAATAAATAAATAAATATTTATTTCAAAGGCTAGCCAGCCTATTGGATATAAGTTGAGTTTTCTTTTGACTTTGTACTACTACTAATTTTTTTCTGAACCATATCTTTTTTACAAACTCAATTGAGACATATATATATTCGGGCAGGGATAACGAAGATAAATCACACTAGTTTGAATAAAAAAAAGAAGTTGTACAACCCTTTCATCGTAGGAACATGTTCTTTCATATTCAGAGTGAAGGTAAGGACTTATTATAATTAGTAATAAATTCTCAATTCTAAACAAAAGATATTTAGTAATTGACTTCAGTCAAGGGTATTACGTCTCTTCAGACAAGACCCTAGTCAGGTAAAATAAAAACTAAGAACAAGAAACTTAATCCGAATCCTTTTTTATACTTTCTACTTAGGCTAGCTCCCATATTTCATTTCAGAAATCAGCAAAAGGTCCACTTTTTTTATGCTTCATGATATCCATAAAGTAGCCATTTTAATACCTTTACTTTAATATGTTCGCCAAATCTCATTAATAATTAATAAAAGATCAAGTACAAGTAAACAGATGCCTTTTTCCTTTGAGTTATTTATATTTTTGTTTTTGCTCGAATTCATTAAATGAATTAATCATTGTAAATCGAGATAATAATTTTGAGAAGAGGTTATTCGTATATTCGATTCACTTTAGGGAAAGATTCTATAAAATACTTTAAAGTAGGGATTCCCATGGATTGTTCTATTTTAGTAACAATGGTTTAATTGAAATCGTTAATCCATAATTAAATAAATAATTAAGTTGACGGTTGTTTAACTTAGCAAATCAATAAAGAAATCCTTTACTCGTGCGATTCCTATTGCGTTAATCAGATAAAGCAATAAGGAAGAAAAATTTTCCACAGATATCGCCTTTTTTCACTTCATAAAAAACTAGAATTTTTTTTTTGTTTTTTTATTTAACCCTTTTGCTTAACCTATCAAGTAGAAAAGAATGAAAGAACGATAGGTTTTTCTATCTTAGGATAGGGTAAAATACTTTATTTAAATGATGATCGGAAATTCATTTTCAAAATTTTCTATGATTTCCTGTTAGTTCTCGGTACTGAAAACTGTGGATTCGTTAAAAAGAACTCGTTTATTATTTCTATTATTCAATTTTTGTACAATACAATTTGGGAGGTAAATAGGGAATGTAAGTTGAATTCTTCGTGCGGACGTTCTTAGAAACGACTTTAACCACCCATCCATATATACGTGTAGTAAATTACTATATAAGGAATACTTCCCAAACCAATGACTATTCATGATTTCATTTCTAAACTATAGGATGTTATGGTAAAACTTCGTTTGAAACGATGTGGTAGAAAGCAACGTGCGACTTGAAGGACATGATCAGCTGTGGATTTATTACATCCGTCATTTTAGATAGCAATGAAAGTGCCCTTGGTTCGACATCTTTTGGTCTGTTCTATTACTCTCGATTGTAATTCAAATAGTCCATAATATGATGGAGCTCGAGTATAAAGTATTGATTGATTTCTCAGGGGCAGGGATCTAGGGTGAGTGCCAATGAGTAAGTTGGAACAACTTCGTAAGTGTATCTTTAAATCAAAAGGATCAAATTCGAGCACGTTTCAAACCCGTTTTTTGAATTGGTAAAACTCTTTTGATTCAAAGTGGATAAAGCGGGAATCATGCATTCGACTGATTTGATTCTTTGATATAAGAAATCATAAAAAAAGGGTATGTTGCTGCCATTTTGAAATGATTAAGGATCACCGAAGTAATGTCTAAACCTAAGGATTCAAAACAAAGATAAAAGATCGTGGAACAAGGAAAGACTTTTTTCAATTGTCTTAATAACTAGTTAATAACTAGAGAGAGGAATAAAAAAATTCTAAACAGGACAGAAAGGGGTTAGAGACCGCTCAATAACGAAAATGCCTAAGGTCATTCTTTGAACTATTTGAGAGTTAGCTAACTTGAGTTATGAGGACGAATGCTTTTTTTTTTTTTCGAAACAAGAAGGGGCACTTTTTTTATTCTATTTGTTTAATGATTTTAGGGATCTACTTGGCATTGCATTTAAATTAAATTATAGAATTTCTAATCATTTTTTTTTGAGCCGTACGAGGGGAAAATTTCTTATACGGTTCTAGGGGGGGTTTATATCTATCCTAATGAGCTGTTTATCGAATTGTTGCAATTGATGTTCGAGCCCGACGAGAAGGAAGAGATCTGCGTAAAGTGGGTTTTTATGATCCGATAAGGAATCAAACTCAGTTAAACGTTCCTGCTCTTCTCTATTTCCTTGAAAAGGGGGCTCAACCGACAGGAACTGTTCATGATATTTTAAAGAAGGTGGATGTATTTAGGGAACTTTTTCTGAATAAATCGAAATTAAAGAACTAATACAAAAAAAGAGTGTGGGTATGATTCGGATCTCTTCGCTTTCTTATTCTTACTCTACTGAATGAGAACCCATTTTTATTGTTCCTATAAAATCACATGATAAGAAAGAAAAAACCTTGTATGTATATGTATTGATAGAAAAATCTTCAAATAAATCGAATAGCTCAAGAACTTGGATCTATAAATCGAAATTTTTGCTATTACCTGTAACTTTAATTGGATGGTTTTGAATTGGAGTTCGAAAAGACGAGATTAAACTTGCTTTGTCAACTTAATATTTTATTGATAATTAATTCCAGTATATTTTTGTTTTCTTTCCTATTTCCATTTCGTTTTTATTTATCTATGTAGATAATCCATGTAGTGTCAATCCAACACAAGTCCTTCTTTTTTTCTTAGTAATTTAGAATGTGATTTGTTGCTCTTTTTGTATTGTATTCTTTTCTGAACATTTATCTTGACAACAGTCTATTGAACAAATATAATTAGATTGTAACTAAAAAGAAAAAGATCTATGTATCTTTGTTCCATAGATTCTTGTTTTTCTTTCCTTCATTTTTTTTTTTTTTTTTATTCAATGTTTTGATTGTGTCATGCAATCTTTAGTTTGGTTTTGCCTGGATTTATAACTTTCCTTTTTGGCTTGGGGTTGCTAACTCAACGGTAGAGTACTCGGCTTTTAAGTGCGACTAGGATCTTTTACATATCTGTATGAAGCAAGGGATTCGTCCGTACCGTCGGTAGAGTTTGTACGACCACGACTGATCCTAAATGGGAATGACTGGAAAAAATAGCATGTCGTAGCAATAGAGAATTCTGAGAATATTTAATTCTGCAAACCTCGGTCCTGATTTTAATTCTTGGAGCAAAAAAATGAATTGAAAGTTGGGTCAGGTGAATAAATGGATAGAGCCTTTTGGCTCCAATTTTAGGGAAACAAAAAGTCACGTGCTTATGTTCGTAATTTGAATGAATACCCGATATAATTATACGTTAAAAATATATTAGTGCCTGCTACGGGAAGGGCTTCTCCCATGAATGGATTATCCATTAAAAAAAATCCTAACTATTCTCCCTTTTACTTTTAGAGTGGATATGACTGTGTAAAAGAAGCCGTAGATTGATAAGTTTCCATTTTCCAAAATCAAAAGAGCGATTAAGTTGAAAAAATAAAGGATTTCTAATCACCTTCTTCTCCTATAATGAATCCTATGGAAAATAATGAATCCTATGGAAAAGAGAGAACAGAGAGTCCGTTGATTAGTTCCGGGGTATTTTTTTCCTCTAATACCTTGTTTTGACTGTATCGCACTATGTATCATTTGATAATCCACGAAATCCATTATCTTTTATTTAATATTTAAATCGAAGTTCCAGTTAAAATGCAGGAAATTAAAGGATATTTAGAACTTGCTAAGTCTCATCAACATGACTTCCTATATCCACTTATTTTTCAAGAGTATATTTCTTCATTTGCTCATGATCATAGATCTGTTTTGTTGGAAAATGTGGATTATGACAAAAAATTAAGTTTTCTACTTCTTAAGCGTTTAATTAATCGAATGTATCAACAGAAGCATTTGGATCTTTTTATTAACGGTTCTAACAAAAAAGCATTTTTGGGGCCCAACAATAATTTTTATTCTCAAATGCTATCAGAAGCTTTTTCAATAATTCTAGAAATTTTATTTTCTCTACGACTCGAATCGTTTTTTGCAAGGAAAGAAATCTTAAAATTTCAGAATTTACACTCAATTCATTCCTTATTTCCGTTTTTAGAAGATCAATTTATACATTTCACTTCTGTGTCAGATATAAAAATAACCATTCCCATCCATCTAGAGATATTGGTTCAAACCCTACGCTACTGGGTGAAAGATGCTTCTTCGTTACATTTAGTCCGATTCTTTCTTTATAAGTATGATAATTGTAATAGGCTTATTACACTAAAGAAACCCATTTCCGGTTTCTTAAATTTTAAAAGGAATCCAAAATCTTTGTTGTTCCTGTATAATTCTCATGTCTGCGAATCCGAATTCATCCTGGGTTTTCTTCGTAACCAAGTGTTGCATTTACGATCAACATCTTTTGGAGTCTTTTTTGAGCGAATCCACTTCTATGAAAAAAAAACCGCACTTCTTGTAGAAGTAGAAGTGTTTTCTATTCAAACCAAGCTGAGGTTG